CTTTACTTGGATCCGTTTTTATGCTATTAGCTATTCTATTGATTCTTCTCCAAACAGGAACCACCGATTTACAAATCTCATTAACCACAGAATTTAGTGAGCGGCGCCAAATCTTTCTATGGATTGCTTCTTTCGCCTCTTTCGCCGTCAAAGTGCCTATGGTACCAGTTCATATTTGGTTACCCGAAGCTCATGTAGAGGCACCTACGGCGGGATCCGTCATCTTGGCAGGAATTCCTTCAAAATTGGGAACCCACGGGTTTTTAAGATTTTCAATACCCATGTTTCCCGAAGCGACACTTTGTTCCACTCCTTTCATTTATACTTTAAGCGCGATTGCTATAATATATACTTCCTTGACCACTTCAAGACAGATCGATCTTAAGAAGATCATTGCTTACTCCTCAGTAGCCCATATGAATCTGGTGACTATTGGTATGTTTAGTCGGGCGGCGGCCGTTAGGTTACCTATTTTGAGTTATGGACACACAAGGCCAAAACATGTGTGCCGGGCGTGCGACCCATCAACCTACTAGCAATGGGGGAGAAAACATAGCATGTCGCAACAAAAGCTTGATTCGAGGCATCAGCAAAACACTGCCGTCTGTTCCAAAAACAAAAGCCCCTTAGCGCCCCGGGACGGGAGTGGGGGGCGGCCCTACGCGCAGGCAACAGCAGCACCGGCTCCACGAAGTCAGAATCGAAGATTTCTGTTGGCTTTCCCAATTCATTCGTCAATAAGAATTCAAGGGCTAGAAGCGAGCGCTTCTAGCTGCTTCGCCTGCTTCTTCTTATAGCGGCTATGTTGGCGTGGCGAAAATGAACGAAAAGTGATATGAACGTGCTATTTTCAAATCGATTGATAGATAGCCTGATCTGTTCTGATAGATCGAAAGAGTAGGAATGGATAGAGAGGGAATCTATCAATAATAAGGTTTGGAACCCTATTTCTATCTATTGATGAGACAACTATCTATTATTGATCCATCAGAAAGAAATCGATATTATCTGATGGAGTCTACATCGTACGTAGAGCGCCCAAGCACTTTTTGGGCCAGCTCAGTTCTCTTATCCATCGGTCCAATGCACTGGGCTCATCTCATGGAGGGAAAAGCAAAAATGTAGTTGTGTTGTTGTTGTTCGACGCCTCGACGCATTCCCTTCTATCCCCGGCATCGTCCCACACAGAAAGAAAGAGCGCAGAGCCCCGGCCCGACCTGTAGGTCCGCTAACGTAAAGCGAGGAGTTGAGCCTGAACTGGCGAACCGAAGTCACTTTCGGAACCATACTTCCTACAGCTAACACGTGTCCAGTCCAGCGGGAACGCGCAGCGCAAACGAACGTGAGCTGCTATACCGAATCCCCCGCTGGCCATCGGGGACCGAGTGGTAAGGCCATGATCTGCAGGGGAACGGATCACTCATTCTTCCATTGGGGACAGGTGCACGAACGACAACTCTAAACGTCACACATCCGCCGCCTACCTACCGTTTAGGTGGCACCAGCGAGATCCAGCTAAGGAAAAACGTGTCGCGGCTGCTCCACTCCGCCGCGGTCTCATGAACTGAACTTCGTTGCCTTCCCGCGCGCGAAGCGAATGGGCGCTGTGCTGTGGGTCAGTTTCGGGGCGGGGGGCGAAGAGAGACCAGAAGAATGATTCATTTGGATCGACGAGCTTTTTCAGCCCCAAAACTAAGAATCAATGGAATGTCTGTCTATCCATGAACATCTATTCTATCTATAGGGGATCTCTCTATACATATAAAAGTTTTTTCTGGCATGATCGCCTAGCCGTAGCTGCATATCAGCTGCGCTCAATATGCGGGATTTCTGTTGGATCAGATCTTTCGCTTTGACGGAAGCTTTTGGACCTGGCGAAAATTAGCCTTCGCGCAAACAAGCGCGAGAGAAGCAAGCAAAGTAGAAGCTTTGCCAGAAGCAAGACGAGTAAGCGGAGCTGTCGTATAAGCGGTAGCTTCCCCCGACCGACTAAAATACAACAGTCGCGACCCACTTTGATTCAAAAGAAAGGCGAAGAGTTTGGCAACAAGCAAACGGCTTTCTATCATACTAGCAAGGGTTCCAAACCTTAACTACTTAAGTACCAAAGGTTCGGTTGGTTTCATATTCATAAGGGGGCTGTTCACTACAAGCTATCAGCGCTGTCTTAGATTGAACGGCAATAAGATAAGTCGACGTTCAATCTCTAAGGCGGGTTTCCGCGGAAAACGGAATAGTGTTCGTGTCCAAAGGTGAACAACGCCCTAGCTTCTAGAGTTCGCTGCTTTTCCCAGGCCGGAGAAGGGCTTATACTGCTCGCCTTTGTTTGATATATTCATTCAGTACCAATACAAAAAAGAACTACACCAAAGTAAGTGGAAGGGCCACTATAGAAGCTAGAAGTAGCCTATAGTATAGTAGTCGGCCTAACCAAAGCGCCACGACAACAGCCTTATGAATGGAATCTTAAGTAGGGGGTTAGCCCGCCCGCCTACCAATAAAAGAGGCTGAGAGTAAGCGTAAGCTCACCCGTAAGCTCTTCGAGCTTCCCTTCATTCGCTTCGCGGGAGCCGCACAGCACATAGCTGGAAGTCAGAGGGCCCATACTACCTGCCTAACCTTTCGCTCCGGGGGACCGTAGATCGGAAAGCGCCTTCAAAACCACCCCATTCATCCAAAAGAGAAGGGAAGGGGCCTATGTATTTGCATAACCCCTGCGGATTTGACCCTATCTACATCCGGAGCCAATCCCCTATCGGTCCTGCCACCACGCCGCAGAACGAGAGCTCGTGTGAAACCTTTTATTTCTGGCGAAACAGCGGCGGAACGTAACAAAATATTACGGTCGCGTAACAGGTAAATTCGGCCAAAATATGACACCCGAAGCACCCGGCCGCCCCTTCTTCTTCAGTAAAGCCGACTTATTTTTCGCCAGTGCTGACGCAGTGCGCACGTAGATAAGGAAAGCAAAATCCCAGTGGGGGGGCCGGTGCCTTTCTTTTACGGCCTAAACTCCTATTTGTCAGCCGTGGGGAACTACTGCTCGGTCGGGGAGAAGGGAAAGGCTTGGGCCTACCTATCCCGATAGGACCTCATAAAGGAACGGGAGCTGTTGAGAGGGTCCATATTGCCGAGCCGAAGGGCAGCACTTTTGTACGTGATCGTAGTATGTCACGTCGTCTCGTCCCCGCTGCATTGAAGAGTACCTATGCACTATGTTCCGGTTCACTGATAAGGAAGATAGAGTTGGGGTGGGGGTCTACGATGTGATACTCAAGTATGACCCGGGGAGATACATGCTAACTATGGGTAGGAAGCGGGAACCATTATGTAAATAACTTCGGGGGGTTACAGATCTCTTATACTACCATCGATCGACAGAGCGGAACGACCAGAAAAAGAAGTGAAGTTAGAAAGCCGTATGATAGGTGGTAACTATCTTGTACGGTTCGGGGGGTAATCGGCGTACTCCGATCAGTGGGGGGGGCATTTTTGGCTCTATCGAACATACAGGGAATTGGAGGTAGCATTCTACCGATGTTAAGTCATGGACTGGTTTCTTCAGCCCTTTTTCTATGTGTTGGTGTTCTATATGACCGACATAAGACTCGACTTGTTAGATATTACGGAGGTTTAGTGAGCACCATGCCGAATCTCCCTACCATTTTCTTCTCTTTTACTTTGGCCAATATGAGTTCACCTGGTACTAGCAGCTTTATCGGGGAATTTCCCATCTTAGTAGGAGCTTTCCAAAGAAATAGCTTAGTAGCCACATTAGCAGCGCTTGGGATGATTTTAGGCGCGGCGTATTCCCTTTGGCTATATAATCGTGTGGTTTCTGGAAATTTAAAACCCGATTTCCTCCATAAATTCTCCGATTCAAATGGCAGAGAAGTTTCCATATTTATACCTTTTCTTTTTGGAGGGGCGACCGTCCGTTGAACTACCAAAGAAAAAAGGGTAAACCAATGTGATCATGACATTGTAGGTGCTTGCGATCGGACGGATGCGACTTCCCTCAGTTGGTTTGGGTGGCATAGCCCGTTGCAGAAGTCCCCCCTTTTTTTGATCCATTTCTTTAGTCTTTAGGAAGCCAAAGCTAAAGCTTGACTTTACTAAAAACTAAAAAAACTAAAAAAACTAAAAAAATAAGGCTCGCGCAGGGGCGCTCACTTTTTTTGGCTAAGCCGTCTCTCTTTCTGGGTGGGACCGAGAGAAAGAAAGGACGGGGGGCAACCATGCATGGTACTTCTCGACCGTGTCTCCGAGGGACAGTTGAACGAGCGACTCATGAATGCTGCCGGGTTGGACGAGCCAATAACTCGAACGCGTTCGGTCTGTTTTTTGAGCAAGAATCACAGCGTTACCTTACCTTCACCATGATACGGACTCCAAGTTCTTATGGCGGAGCACGAGGGGATTTATCATCAATATGATGATGGGAATGGAAACCAGAAGCACGACCGGGGTCTTCGTGATCCAAGATAATAAAACCAGCAATAACAGTAACGTAAGCATGAGACTTTTTGGTAGTACCGGTGAACCAGATGGCCGCGGCGATGGAATCTGGGACGGAGGACTCGTAGTATCTCTCTAGATCTGGCAAAAGCGAAAGACCCCCTAACGTAATTCGAATGGAGGCTGACTGCTGAGCCCACTCTGGCCTCGCAGGGCGGCCCCCTGTGGTTGCGAGCTGGAGCTGCCATAGCTTATGGCTAGAGCAATGGGAGGGGCCCCAGCAGAGAGAACAGTAAGGATAACGAGCGCTCCGCCCGTCAAGCGGGCGGCAGGAGCAGCGGGCAAGTGCTTGGTAGGCCAACAGCCCAGTGAACCGGGCGGGGCACTCGACGAAAGGGGGGCACACTGAGCAAGTACGAGAAATTGGCCCCGCTCCGCTTTATTAAAAGCAAGGACCACTACGGGAGGTCAAACCAAGGACCTATGGAAGCCGGGGCTCGTCCCCGGTCAATATTGGATCAAACAATAGGGGGCCGTAGCACTGACCTCTTTTTTGATTGATTCAATACAATAGGGGAAAAGATCGTACAGTTCCCTACCGAGACAACAGAAACTCTCAACGGATCCTCCGCGCGCTGGGCATACCTCTTCCGTGCGTCTTTCTCGTGGCGGGAACAGAACAACAGGGAAAGAAAAGACCCGGCCGACCTGCCCAGGGCTCGAGGGCGAGCTTTATTTAAGAGAGAATGGGGAGTGAATCGAAAGGCTTCCGTTTCCGTTCTTGGTTTGGGGGCTTTCGGGATCCTCTCGATCTTATTCGTAGTTGGGAAGGGGGAAGGAGTCTAAATCAATGGACATTAATGAACCATCATTGATGGACGTTGCACATGACACGATCAATTCGACTCAAGGTCCGGCGCTAATAGAGGTTGCTTACTCTCCTAGTAGCGAAGGAAAAGGGCAGGGCTTTTTTCGTAGTAATAGTGGGCGGGTCTCATGAGATCTATGCCGGCCGTCGGAATCAAATGAAGGTCGAAGGACCATTCGATTCATTAAGGGGCATAGATCTAGGCCTATTTGTTTGGTCAATCACCAAAGGCGGGGGGGAACCGCTATGGGCGAGACCCCCTGGCCTCGATTCTTTTACATAGTCCGGGGGCCGGCCGCAGCGGAGCAGCGGGGCATAGCGGCGCCCTCGCCTGGCGCCATTCCCGAACCTAGCAGCAGACAGGCGGGCCGGGCCTGAATTCAGACCAGACCAGACTCTTCTTTGTTTGAGCTGCTCCCACGCACGCAGACCGGAAGATCTCAGTTGTCCTGGACTGGACAAGTACGTAGAGATCTTCGTGGGACCGGGGAGGGGGTCTCAATCGATCTTTTCTAGGATTCCTTATCACGCCGCGCACGGAGATCTTTCCATTGATAGATAAGAGAGAGGGCTCCCCCCTTGAACAGACTCTTAAAGGTTAGGTTACTACCTTTCTCTACGGAAGAGGTGGACTTTGTACCGCCCGGAGGTCATATAGATCGGAACCCAGAGCGATAAGAACGAAAGCCCTACCCACAGCTACAACTACTGGCGCTTCAAAAGGCTTAGATTCTAAGGGCGCTACTGAAAGCCTTTTTTTCGGTCGGGAGGTGTAAGCCTCGAAAGCCTTTGGTACTTCGGTAGGGCGAACAGCCCTTAAACCAAAAAAAGGTTTGGAACCCTTCCCCTATTTCTACATTTCATTCTCTATTCGGCCCGCCTCAACCAAAATGCGAAAAGGGGAGAGGCCTATTGATTCGAAGTCACTACGAAAGGGTCGGTCAATAGCATAGCTTTTTCTTTCCCGGGTCTCCTTTCGAAGGAAAGGCCTTCGCATTCCTAATCCGGTAGGGCCGGCCGGCTTTGTTTGCCCCAGCTTGGCGAATCGCATCCCCGCGCAACGACATTGTTTGTGCGCCCCTTACCGTTCTCGCTCAGTGTTTTCAACGGCTGGGGAGACAGTCGTTGAAGCGAAGCCTATCGCCACGCCGACTATCAAATACGAGATTGGGCCCCTTCTCAAAGATTTGATGGAATGGCCCAGCCCACCCAAGAGCGCTTATGTCATATGGGAACTCATGGCTGGAAACAATCCTTATGGTTTTGATATCCGGTAGGAATAATAAGAATCAAAGTCCAGGTTGGTTGGTGAGCCTAGTGATAGGAGACTATCTAGCTTGGTTCGGAGAGCACTTGTTGGGTTAAAGATTTTTTTTGTTGCTAAATGTTACGGCCTAAATGCTGAACTATTGACCCTACTTGTTCGGATGGGTGTTCACCCCAAAGTGTTCCCGGACCGCATGCATACATCCGTAAGTAACTTAGTGCAACATGGCAAATTTCATTGAGAGGAATCAGCAAAGAAAAGAAAAACGGGTCAACATCTTTCAGTAAAGAGAGTTGTAGATTCGTAAGATCATGATAGAGTCCCCTTTACCTTGTATTCTATTAGTAAAGCGCTAGCGCGCTACAACTAGCATAGCAGCCTGCGGAAAAGGCGGCGACAGCCCCTCCCCTACTCCTAAGTTGGAGCAAGAAGCAACGGATTAAGCAACTTGCGCGAAAGGTTGCTTTTCTAATTAGATAATCTAAGGCGCGTTAGCCTATCTATAGTAAGGGGCCTTTTCTTGCAGGATGCCGGGTGCGCAGGAACAGGAAGGCCCAACCTATCCAAGGGGTTTCCGCCTTCATTTGGTCGTGCTGCTATGATGTAACGTGCAGTCGTCCCGAGGCAGCAGGATGTATGGTGTAGGGCCCCCTATTTTCTCTCCCTTCCATTTTTCTATTTCGAGTCGGGAATAGAGCAGTGGCTTATTCGGCGCTATATCACAATTCATTCTCGGGCATAGCTGTTCACGAAACGTGGCATGGGACATCTGTCGGCGGCGGGAGTCTTACATCCGAGCGAGAGGTCAGACCAATGTCATGGCAAGTTTCCTGGTGAAAGGCAAGCCCGTGACAATTCTCCCCCACTCGCGAATGTCGATGCCCTCATCGACTATGCTTCCTTATAACAAGCAGAAGTGCAAGCAATTGTTGTCCCATCCAACAAAATGGAATCACCCCCGTGATGACCTTAATAGAGCTACCACCCAATGTAGACACTCCTAACGCCCAACCTATGGACTCGGCCTGGAACTCCTCCCACTTGCTTCACCTGCACTTCGAGTAAGCATACCCAATTAACTTCCTTAAGTCTTGACTCCCTTTGAGCCCAGACGAGGTCTTCCCCAAGACCAGTTGAAAATCGATGCTTCAACTCCCTCATGAGCACTCTTCGCAAAGATGAAGTGCGTCCCCCTGGACGTGGCTTCCTGTGCCAACTACACCCTTGTAGCACCTCCTTTCCCCTACAGTAGATCCCCTGATCCTATACTCACTGTCGAGTCCAAACCACCGTTCCTTGCCTTGATGCTAAGCTCGGCATCCCCACTATCACCTTTCCCTCAGTGACTTCTGCCTTACTACCTCTCCATGAGGCCTTCACATCCCAAAGACAAGCAACCCATAATTTGTTATACCACATAAAGTCCCCCACATGTCTCTCTTGACAATGCGCTCCCCTACTCCATGTACAACATACCCACGAGTATCACTTTAAGTTCAAGTGCGCAAGTGTTTTTGACCCAAATTGCCCACCCCTGTGGCTAGATTTCCACCATACGGTCCCTGATCCAAGAGTCATCTCCAATGTAAACCCAAGGTCACCCAACAAGCCTGACGATTTCATGAACATGGCTGTCCCGTGTTAAAGAACACAACTCCCCCGAGTCCCGTCTTAATCAAGCCCCCGCTTGTACGGCTTTCGTCGCTTCCTTGTGCAACCATAGCACTCGCCCAACGAAAAGGTTCCACGAGATCCCACATATCACTGTCTTCGTCATCCCGAAGCTTGCCCTTGGTTAACATTCACCCTAACTTAAGCGTCCGATGGTGTGATGATTTGTCCCCGAGTAAAATGATGGCACCCGTAGCCTGATATGTAATCCTTTACACTTGACCCCCCCCTGAAGGCCTTGAAGTGTTTTTAGGCTAAGGATGCACCTCCCCTGAGGTGTGACTCCTTGGTCAATCGCCTCCTATGAGCGTCATCCCGCCTTCTAATTCAACTGATGTAAATGTGCCTCATTTCCTCGAAGGCTTTCCTATTCAGCTTACTTATTAATCTCCTGATGTACCTCTCCCCGAGAGGTCTTTTCTTTAACCCATATCTGAAGTGTCTGGCAACAGCCCTCACCAAGTGTACAACAGTTCACCGAAAGCACATTCGGTCTCTTGACTGACTTGGCTCCCAGTCGTTGAACACCAGCTATCGAGCTGAACAAACCCCCTGTTGTAGTGCAATATCGTCACACTTACCAGACTAGCATTTTGCCCAATTACCGATACCATGCTCCAGTAGTTCCTCCACGTTGCTTACAATACCAGTCGATGGTTCAACACCATATCGTCTATGCAGATGAAAGAACCCACACATCAGGCCTGACAAGTTTATGCGCATACTTCGCCCAAGCTAATGAACAACTCCCCTGAGTTCCGTTTTTGCCAAACACCCTTGCTTGACCGGCCTTTGTCGCTTCCCTGTGCTACTGAGCACTCGCCCAACAAAGGGTTCTCCCGGATGCTAGTATACGTCGCTTACCCCCATCATCTTGATGCTCATGCTCACATCATCTCATAAACTTCACCATTTGGCATAACCATAATCCCTCCTTATGTGCGTAACCATCTTACCGGAATCGCGGGCTTTCCCATTTGCCCAAAATCCCCTTGTCCCCACAAGGTTCCCGAACTTTGCCCGAGTGCGCCACCACTCAAGCTAGTTGTGAAGGTACTGTAGCATCGTATCTCTAACCAACCCATTACGGCTCCACGGATCGTCAACAACGATACCTCGAAGTCGCTCTCGCTCCCATGGCATTATTGAGTGAACTTCAAAAGCACCCTCTTCCCAAAATTATACCAATCATAGCGCCCATGCGCTTCACTGGACATGATACACGCCTTGACCTCAAAACCCCCACCATGGCTGTTGTTTCCCTTAAACAGCATGGTGTCTCCCGCTACCATTCGGTACACCCACCGACATGTTTTCCAGTGCCCCAGTTGTCTTTCTCCACAAACACACGCCCCTTGATCCCCACAAGTGACTGTGCCTATTCCACACAAACTGGCGGATATCCCCAACCAGAGCCAACCAAAGCTGTTGAACTTCTACCAAAATGTAGAACAAGTCTGCCACAACAAGCCCACATGATGGCTGTCAACAACACCTTGTCCCTGATCGTGGCCCACTGCCGAGTGCCAACAAAGATGTAACCACCAGCTTTGTTACCCACTCGCTGAATCCAATCACATGTGCCCAGTTAAAACGTGCACCTCTGCACAAACTGTCCCTGAGCAACTGTACTGATTCCCAATCCAGTAGTACCTGGGTTCTGCGGAAGTAAAGAAGATATCACCTCTAAGTCTAAGAAGGATTCCGCTCGGACAACCATTCCCTCCTGGAATGATGCCTACTCGCCGAGTAACTCCTTTTCCCCCCATAAGGAGCAATTCGGCTCTGATACCACTTGTCACGGCCCCAGAGAAATGCAGCGGAATTTGGACCGTCCGGCGCCATGACTCCACCAAGTCAAGGCCAGCCTTACACCATTCGAGTCTTTTTACACAGTGACCCTTCCTGAATACCATTATTCCATATCGAGGTTTGCCAACAAAGAACTACTCTCAAAGAGTCCCGCACGCTAGCGGCTAAGCGTCGCTTCATGGTGTCGAGGCACCGAGCCAAGACACTCGCCCAACGAATAGGCTCTCGTTGTCATCAAGGCTACTAGCCACATAACTGATCCCCTATATATGCTAGGCACAGCTGTACACCCAACAATGTGCTAGCCATACTACAAGAGCCAACCATGTGATCCAGCTCCCAAACCAAGCTGGCATCCCAACATGCGTCTCGTATGTCCCGTTATATAATCTCGGATAGTGTAGCACCATGTCGCCCCTCATCGTGCATCTGGCAACACAGATCTCGCAAGCATAGCTGAACCCAAGCTCATGCTCACGATAGCACAACGTGGCCTACGGTGGCACCACGATGTCCCCCGAGTCATAGACAAGCTCCGCATATCGACAGCCCGTACAGTATAGCGGATGCACGTCTAAGCCTCTATGGCACGAATGATGCGCAATGCCGGGCCCCGCGCCCATACCGACACTGTCCATGGTGCATCCTGCACTATGGAGACCCCGAGCTCCCTTCGGTACTCAGAGTCCGCCCCCAGGTTGCCCCAGGGTGGCTCACTTAGTGCATGGCCCATGCCTGCACCGGGGGTGGTGGAGAGCCGACACCTGTTCTCCCCCCTATAAAGAGCCTTATAAGGTAAGGATTTTCAAGTCTGGCAGGAGGAAACATACTATATGCTTGAGCCATCACACCCCCCTCAACTTTTATATATTTATGAAAGTGCCCAGCAACGGGTTCAAGTCATTTCATGTTACCTCGTGCAATTTTAAGGCTTCGCGGGCTAGTTGTCACGGCAAGTTTCCTGGTGAAACGCAAACACGTAAGACCAATCCCATTCATCCTGGTCCGATCCGAACGGATCTTGTTGAATGAATGGATCCATTGTTGTATGCCTTACTTCTTAGTGACTTTTTTCCTACTTGGACCCGCCTTTGAGTACTCCTGAGAGATATAATGGAAACATTTTGTTATGGTGGAGAGTGGGGAGTGAAAACACCAATGCAGCAGAGAACGACCGCATGAATCGGAATCCACTATTATTATATATTATATTATATTAAGACAGACGACCGAGAAAGAAAGGCTCCACGCTCTCCAAGTGATTGATTTTAGCGTGCTAGCCGCTGCTTCATTTCGTATAGTGATAACGCTTTCTCTTCTCTTTCTTAGCGCTCCGCCCCCCCCTTGTATAGTAAGGGGGACTCTGGTTGCGCGGCTTTCTCTTATCTTATAGGGGTTGATTTTCTCTGACTTGACTCAGCTTGACCTACTTGACTCAGCGGTTAGAGTATCGCTTTCATACGGCGAGAGTCATTGGTTCAAATCCAATAGTAGGTAAAACCGGCCGAAACCCCTGCTTTTGCCAGCATGACAGCAAGCACGGACTGGCAGCAAGGAGTCAACTGAATGACCAAAGCATCGGTTGCTTCCACTTCTTCGACCGCCTTGACACCTTAATATCAAGGAACCCCACCCTCTCTTTTTCTCTTCATGTATGTGGGCTGCCTGCCCCGTCCCGAATAGACGAACAGGAACAAGCTGAAGAGAAGGAAGGCGCGAGAGAGAGAGTTGAGTTGAGACTCACCTCCCTTCTTCCACAATTAGGTGAAGACCCGGGGGGCCGGAAACCCCAACGGGAACCCTTTCACCGCGCCCTTTTTTTCAGGAAACCGCGATCAGTAAAACATGAAATAGGGCGCTAAGAAAAAAAAGTCTCTACCAACATGAAGCTCGTTGCCAGGATAGATCGAATGTAATAACGTATTGTTACAAGTTTCTCTTTTATTTCAGTCTTTAGAATCAGCCGATAATGGAGACAGAGAGATAGAAAGTGTGCAGTGAGGTGACCGAAGGGAGGACTCTTTTCACGAATCCAACTGACATATCGGATCTTGCCATTGCCAGGAGCATTGATGCCGAGAATGCCCTCTTTGCTGCAAGTGAATCAGAAGGGGTTCTTTTCGCCTAATCGGTTATTGTGCTAGAATCGATTGTGGAAGCTCAATGAAAATTATCGTAGTGTAGTTACAGTCAACACAGTAGCTGTAAGGTGAACTTTGTCCTTTATCTATATAATAGGCTGAGCTGAATGATAAAGCCTTATTTCCATGACTTTCCGGACCAACCAACCGGCGATTTACGACAAGTCTCTCTTCGGGGGGGAGCAAAGCAGTAAAAGAATGAAGGAAAGGATTATGATGCATTTTTTTCTCAATCTATGGCAATCTATTATGAATTTTTTTAAAAAGAATGGAAAAAACGAAAGATCACCGTATGTCGATGAACAAGTAATTGATGTTCCAAAAGAAGAAATGATGAAACGTATAACAGAAATTGTTAAAAAAGCTAGCGAGGATGACTAAACAGTCATTTAGTAAGGAGGGTGGGGATTCTAGTGTTTTGGCGGAAACGCGACCGGATGTAGTCATGTTAGTTTTGCTTTTCTTGTGCATGACGAACCGGGTGAACAAAGTCACGATCAGAATGCAAGCAAGGTAGTTCGCTGGGTATGTCTTTTGATCCCAGGGGTGCTGGTTCGAGTCCAGCTCGTGACAAGACCTTTGTTTAATTGTTTAATATCTCGGCGCCTCTTCTCCTTAGACGGATGACTCTCCCATGATCTGAGACAGCCTCTTTTTCCTAGTTAGGACATTACATTGGGAGGAGAGATTCACCCCGACAGGAGATCCCATCTCTCTTATGATTTCTCGAGTTACAGGGAAAGATCACGGCTGCATTTAGGAGTGAAAGCAGCCAATTCTTTCTTCTCTTATGAAATTCACGATCTCCCCTTGAGAACGCACAGAACAGTTACTAAATCATACCCTTTGGATGTTACATATCTGATACCTTTTGGTCCCTCACGGAACACTGGCTATATCATCTAGCCCCATGTCAACCAACCCAACTCCTCCTGCCGCTATGCATCCTATTGGGACGCTTCGCATTTTTGTTCTGCCAAGGTCTAATCGTTCTGACGTAGTCTAAGTCTTCGAGGGGAATGCCGACTGCCGAAGTTGAAGCTGAAACCGATGATGTTAACTGGCGATGCAGATTCCGAAGCCGTGGCAAAAAATCTTTCCCCTGTAGAAAGAAGTGTCTCCGAACAATCTCTGATGAGCTGACCCTATCTGAGGCTGTCGACTTAACTGCGCCGAATCTGGAGGTCTGCTTTGATCCGAGTCTTCCATGGCCTGATCGTGCTCATATTGATCCGGAGGAAAAAACCTGCCCCAAAGGCTATGCTCTGCCAAAGCGGTGCCCCTTAAATGTGCTCTCATCAGATAGAATTAAAGTAGTGAGAGTCTAGGTAAGCCCGGGGAGCTATGGGGGTCGGAGTGGTCTCTCTAGTCATACCAAGTAGCTATATGAATTAGGTTCATTTCCTTCTCGATTCAATCTTTAATTTCGTTTGATTTTTGGTAGAAAGCCGCAGCTCTTTTGGAACAGAGCTTTAAGCCTTTAGCACATAGCAATAGCAGTCAAATCATCCTTTTGATTTGAGCCCACTTCCATACTGATTGGAATAGCCAAAAATGCACCTTTCCCCGCTATCACTTTCTAGAATTCTTTCTGATACATGCTCCGAGAGGGTTAGCCCCGGCTATCAAGATGAGCTAAATGGTCACACCAGTGTACTATGCCAAAAGGAAATTTTAAAGATCTCGGGATTGCTTCAATGGCAGAAGCCAGAAGAGTTAATTCAGCGATTGCTTTTTGACATGGTAATTGGAATCTTCCCTCTTACAAGGAGGGATGGGTAGGCTCAACTCGATATGGCTAGAAAACCCTTAGGGCCACTTCTCATTATGCCTTTGGACACAAGGCTCGCCATCTACGGAGCTTTTTTTGTAGTGCTAGTTCAGAGGCTTGGGGCCTGCGGCTAGGATTGCTCGATACTGCGCATGCTTGCCTTAGCTTAAGAAAGCCAAAAATCAGCATAGAGAAAGCCTTCCATTAGGGCTATGGCCTCCTTATATATTTTTCCTAGCTTCAGAAAATGCCCGAAAAAGAAAATCCCTCGTGGACCTATATCCAAGCCCAGAGAGTACTCTTCCTTCTGCCTTACACCTCCTATGAACGAACCTGATAGGGCCACGTACGTTCTTTACTAAGCTTAAGAATTGTGTTGTGCTTTCCATCTCGACTCATTCATGCGGTCGACCTATCATTTCTGAGGGTCAAATCCCCAGTCTTCCTACCCTACCTTGGTTATCCGCTTTCATGCTACCACTGAGCGGACTTTCCTATAAAGAATAAGATAGATCTGGCCCTATCGGATTGGTCTTCACCGAGTCCTATAATTTTCATTCTTTATGTCCTGCAAAACGCATCTTAGTAGCGGCTGGGAAGCCGGAAATCGCTTGGAGCATATTTCATCTATGAACAGGTTCATTACTAGCATGGGGCACTGCCAAGGGCATCTCCTTGAAGGAAAAGAAAAAGCGAAGCGTATCCCCCCGGGGACGGCTTTGAAGCGATCGAAAGACCATAGGAAACGAAAGATTCTGTAGTGTGGTCACAAAGAGCTTCTTTTTGCTCTGTTCCCGGGGCATGCTCTTAAAGATAGGTGTCAGGCTAGCTTTCATAAGCCAATGTCTGGAGATTAATCTATACAAATTATCACACGTAGTGGCACCCCATTTCATTGGTCTTGTTCTTGCACCAGGAGCCCTTGAAACTCTATTAAAAAAAAGAACCCGGGCCCTTCTTCAAGGCTGGTGTCCCGTGTTCGAATAAATAGCTATATGCGCTTAACACACATTCTTTGGACTCACCCCCCGCCCTCTAAACACCATGTGTTAAGCATACGACGACAGAGACGAGGAACTGTCTTTTGAGGATAAAAAACGACTTTCAACGAACTCGTGTAAAGGCTCTCAAACGAAGGAGCTATCCTTGGGAGACAGACAAAAGCAGAGGCAGGCTTAGTAAGCTTTCTCACCTGGATCAACAGAAAAAGCAACTGAAACTCGATCGATGGAAGTTCCCTCTTCTCTTGGTCCAGCCCATCCAATTGAAGTACCAGTCCCAGGGTTTAGAGTATCAGTGCTTTGAGTGTCATCTCATCTGCCCTCCTCTAATCTTCTGTCTCTTCGAGCTGTACCAAAAAAAGAAGTTTCAGGGATGAAATTCCAATTACTGGTTCTTGTGATATTACTTATTATTACTTAACGAGTTACTTACTCAATAGATCATCTAGAGTCAAGAATAGAATCTTTATTACCTTTTGTATTTGTAGTTAAGATAGTCTAAGATTTCAAGAGCCAGGGATAGTTGGACTAAAGCAAGCAAGGTCTAAAAGGCGAAAAAGCGGGTGCGCGAGCACAAGTTATTTAGTAAAGTACAGGGGAAAGAATGATAGTTAGCCGCCCCACGCACGTAAATAGGTAGGGCTTAGACCTCTCAGCAGCGAGAAGCACTCAAAATGGCTCAAGAAGGCGGGAAATAGTTAAGGAAAAAGTACCCGATTGAATCAGCTCTGTTGAGAAGAATCCCATGCTTGACCCCACCAGGTAAGGAAACTTGACTAGACTGACATTATCGAAAGCCACTCCAATTGGCTCGGCTGCACCGACATCAAAGCACTTAGCAGTTGCTTATTAGAAAAGAAAAGAGCAATCTCAAAAAAGGAGCGGGAAAGAGGCCCACATCCTGCCAGAGGGTTATACCATGGGGACAGCATAATTATAAGGATATAGCACTTCTATTATATAATAAGGAGATAAGCAAAGAGAAAAGAATATTAAATAGATGGCACTTGTTCGGCTGCTCCTGGCATCTTATCGAAGCACTTTTTTCTTCAACTGGCCTACCAAAGAAGGCAACTAGCCTGGCAAAAAGAATAAACTTCAACTGGATTGTGACCTTTTCACTGGACGGCTCGAGAGGAAGAAAGAGGTATTTCAGCTGTCTATCCTTTGACAACGTCAAGGTAGACTGATGGGGAATACTAGACAGGAGATAGAGTACAGGGGACTGAGGGAAAGTACAAGCGGCAGTAAAGACTCGGCTGTCAAAATTCATTTGCTTGAAAGACTTTTTTTACTGACATTGGAAATAAACCTGGAAACATCCTTGGGTAAGGTATAACCAAGAAAACCACCTGGCACGACATCAAAACAAAAGAAATTTTAACTTCAACTGCAACTAAAACCCCCAGTATTATTTTAGCTATTGAAGCTGCAACTAGCTCGCTTGCCCTAAACTGATTATCGGAGAAACGAAGTAAAAGAGACTCCTACTATCCGGAGACTGATATACTGTCTTGCCTCACTCTCACTGGGAACTTCAAGACTGGCTTTCTCACAGACAGGATTGCTACCAGGATTTGACTCAAAGGAGATTATTAAAGGCTTTCTTACTCACTGCCTTGCGCGGACTTTTACCTGAACAAGAACCTCAAAAGAGCATTCGCTTGCGACCACTTACTGGAAAGACTTGCCTTATCCCTATCCCTTGTTTGCTGGATTTCCCTTGCCAGATTTCCTTTCAAAACTACTGCTTGTCCTGTTAGTCCGTTAGATCGCATGGACAGAACTCCTAATTCCTAATTAATGGCTGGCAGGTAACGGGAAATGAATGGAATGGCATTGGCTTATGGGGCACTCCCTCTGGATGGATTAAGAGAACTGGCCTCGTCCCACAGCAAAGGAAGAAAGAGGCTTGCTCACAGAAAATATCCCAGCTGGCTGGGAAAAAGAAGAGAAGGCAGAAGATATGAAAGGAGCTATAAGTGCAAGAGAACTCCCCAGAGATGGACTTACGGGGCTAACCCTTCACAGCGAAAAGAGGGACCCCAATCCCATAGTAAGAGAACAGGCTCAGAAGAGTGGTTCCAGGAAAAGAAAATCCAATCAAATCGTATATCACTTGATACCCTTACTCGCATTGGTCATATATAAAGTCTCACCCGGGAATGGTACGAAGACTGCCTGAAAAGGCGAAGGAATGGAACTAGATGGCTTGAAATCCTTAGCAGTCCCAATCCCAATGCAATGGATCGAAAGGAGAAAGCATTAGCAATTACAGGTAGAAAGACTGCAAATGCAATTTCTACTGGATCTCAAACCGAAAAGTGTTACCGGAGAATGCTTTTAGACTCTGTTACGGGCACTGCTTGATAGTCGTCAGATGGTCCAGAATTGAACCTTGGAAAAGACCCTCCCTCTAAAAGAAACTCCAACTCAGAACGAATTTCATCCTTATTTATTTTGGCTATCCCAACGCTTGCTAGAACTTTTTTGAACTGAACTGCTTTAAAATGGCTTAGGCCCCAGCCCTGGCTTGAAATACTCCTTTCTCCTTGCCATTGGATAGAATTCTTCCTCCTTGCTTGCTAGCAACTCCAGAGGCTTATATTTATTCTGCAACTGAAGGAGTTTAAGACTAGAAATAGATCTATAAAAGAAAGATAGGGGGACTTTTTATCCTGGATGCCTTAAGCGTAATCTTTCTAAAGTAGCTTTCTCACTTGCCTAGCAGATGACTGTATAAGAGGTTACTCGGAATCGGAATATGCATTTGCCCCCGACCTAGAACCCACTATTCTAAGATGCCACTTTCCTAAAGGACGGAGTTACTTGCATGACAAGACGAGGTACTTTGTTACTGGCAAGTAAAGGACGGGGGCGGGGACAGCAAGAAATTCAACAGGCCAGCTATTAGCCTTACACCTTTTATATCACTAATACATTAAGTCTACCCCTACCAGAGAATCTTATTGCTAGCCCTAAGAAAGATCGAGGGGAAGAAAGGAACTGAACATGTAGAGCAGAACTTGGACTTTGGGACAGAGAAGGGCTTGCTCACGAGCTAAAAAGGAATGAATTCCAGTTTGATTTGAGCTCAGTGAAGGCCTCATGAAAGAATTGCCCTGGGCTTACGTGACGATTGAGGATTTGAGCGAGAATGGTAGCCAAGAAATTTTCCAGAACGGGAGATCGAATTCCTCTTCTGAAAGGCTGAGTCTGAGGTCTGATTTCGACCTTTAGTAGTAGTAGAATCTGAGATGAGACTCAAATCAATGTGCTGACCCACTGCAACTCGACTTCCATACATTTCATTGATTGGGGTTCCCCTTCTATCATGGAAAAGAGCTCACATGCGATTATGTGAGATAGGAGTCATAACATGTAAAGGAATAGGAGAAGGAGGCGCCTTAAATCGACCATAACACGCTTCATCTTTCGGCTATTGATTAGAGAGAGGAGCGAGAAGACGCCCGAGTCGGGTTAGAGAAAGAATAACAAGCCAAAATAAAAGAAGCGAGGGGGCTGATTGACATCCGGAGTAATCCCGAGTGAGGATCGGAAGAAGATCAGCTGCCAATGCAAAGTCCGCTTAGTTCACAACTCCGAAAGCCGAAGGGGGGCAGGCAGCATAGAGCGGAAGAAGGGTTCAACCACTTGACCGCTAGGTTCAGGGGTGAATCGCTAAAGGTCGAAGTCAACGGCATTGTAGAATCAGACTGAACCCGCCCATCTTGATTGAGTGGGAAGAACGGGATAATTTGATCTTATATCACGCAATTTCTTTATTAGTAGCGAGTAGCAAGAAGAGAAGCTACAAGCATGAGGTGTCACCTTATCTTCTATGGTAAGGTCATATATTTATTTCAATCGGCCAGGAGCCTTTGTTACACTCGACCGGAGGGAGTTGGCCAAGAGTGACTAGCCACACTGAGTAGGGATGCCTTGATGATTCGGTATAATCTTCTTAACCGGACACCTCGGAAGCCAACTCCAACTAAAAGCATTAGTGATCACCACCTTTATGATGAGTTTTCCGCATTCGATTGAAACGAACTGTATCTTTATTTTATATAGTAAATTGGATTATAGTGGAATGGCACCTACATCTAATTGAATTGATATGGTCGTGTACTAGACTAGATACATAACGGACTCCCTCCCACTATACACCTTGCTCAGATCTTCCCCAAGCAAAGAGGGTGAAATCGTCTTAACAGGATCTTTATCAGATAAGACCTTCCCACCTTTACCGCTTCAATCGACTGCTTTGAATTGAAATACCTTCCAAAAAGGCCAAAAAGGCCAAAAAGGCCAAAAAGGCCAAAAAGGCCAAAAAGGCCAAAAAGGCCAAAAAGGCCAAAAAGGCCAAAAAGGCCAAAAAGGCCAAAAAGGTAGGGCATGAAGGAAGCATGAAGCTTGCGGATCGAACTCTCACTCGAGAAGGGGAGTTCAGTTAGCCCTTATTAGCCTTGGGTGACTAGAATACCGTATAATGAAAGGAATGCGACTAGTTCAATGCCCCGTTAGGGTGACTTTTTCCAGGCATCGAAGAGATTCTCACTGCTGGGAAGAGTGTCTGATGCTCCATCGAGGCCAAGGATGGTCAAGGTTCCTGCCCCACCAACTGATCAGGGGGTTCATGCCGCACAGAAAGCGAGACCGGAGAAGGAGGCTGTAGGAGAGAGTCCAGCATAACTGAAATCATCTAAGCTGACAAAGACCCGGAAAAGGAGAATGCTGAGGAAGAGGGCTTCTGCAAAGAGAAAGCTTCAAACCGAGACTGAGAAGAGGAAAAAACCTAAGTGTGGTGTACTCTGCATAGGATAAGACTGGGAAGAGTGACCACAAGAAGCCCGAGAAAGGAGAAAGCTCATCAAGCCCGTGGAAAAGCCATAGCGAGAGAGACCTTCCTAGCCTAGCTGCCCAGATCGGATTCACTGATATAACCTATTATATTCTTTACATATCGCATCTCTCAAGTGAGAATAAAATTCCCTAAGCGGTTAGGTTAGCAAGAACGGCTAGAATAGATCTTTCACTCCATGCATAGGGTAAGGACACAGATCTTATATAAGATACAGGATACCACTAGACGAACAGTACAGTCTTGCTTGTGTATTGTCATGCACAAGGCAAACAGTGGTCTTCAGGGTGCTTGTGGCCACACCGAGTGAGATAGGCCCTGGACCCGATGAATAAAGAGTTCTCGGGCATGGACTTAGACCAGTTTAAAAGAACTATAGGTCCGGTCCTAGCTTCGTGTGATGATCTTGGTGTACCACCTGTGATAGGCCGTCTTGCTTTCTCTTCTCGTTAGAGGGAGGTGGCAAGAGGAGGATATTTGCCATAGGTAACTATGTCAATCAGAGATTGTTTCATCCTGTCTATTCTTGGTTGGCAGAAAGATTGAGACGCCTGCCCCAGGATGGTATCTTTGATCAAAGAGCACCTCTTGATCCGCTAGTTGGCCTAAACTTTTCCATTGCCGGTCACTTCTAGGGTCTAAATTCAATGTGGACCAAAGCTTTTATGCCGTTCGAGCTATGGCTTGGTCGGGGTAGACCTGTAAACCCTTATCTCCGAGGGGTTTCTTTCCTTCGCCTTCTGTCCATCAATTTCTTCTTTCCTCGGAATTCCTAAATGCCATTTTCCTTTTGGAGAACTTGACTACTTAAAATCAATCATCTAGGTCTCATCTAAGCCCTTCTACTTTTAGAGGAGGATGAACTCCAGCTCTCGGCATGAACTAACTTCCTCCTGGCGACGATCCGATATGTCACAATTCACCTGCACAAGACATTCGAGAGCTCGTCTGTAATGTCAAACCTTCCTTCAGGAGTGAAGGTGCAGATGAAAGAAATCATCAGCTGTGGGAATAACCGCTGCAAGTCTTTTTTAAGTTTAAGAAGAATGGATTTTTAAAGGTTGTGCTAGAATTCGATCTAACTGTATCCGGTCTTTCGAAAGAGAGTAAGCTCTTTTGCGAGAGTTCAGAAGAAAGATTTGCTAACTGTGAAATCATCTGCCCTGCTGTCAGAAAGGTAACTGCTTTCGTAGCAGCTCAACCAGTAGCCGGTGTAAGCAATTTCATCATCATAAGAGTTAGCAGGGCTAGGGCTGTCATCCCTCCCCTTGGGGATCTGTTGGGTCTGATTCGATATTGGATTTAGGGGACGATTCTCCGCACTGACTGGCTTAGCCGACCTACTTGCTGAGCTTTCAGAGGAAGAAGTGGGAGTCTCTGACTTCTAAACTAGCTCCTTACTAGAGAAAAGTACTAGCCCTATACCGGAGAGAGAACTAGAATGTACTTACTTTACCTCCGACTAATAGAATCGAATCGGACAGGAAGAACCGGAAGACCAAGACCTTCTTTTTTGGTTACAGTCTCTGGGTCCCATAAAGAATACAGGAAGACAACAACTGGACAACTGGCATCAAGGTCTCTTTCCGTGGATTAAGAAAGGGCTGCAAATGGCTTTCGCTTCAAACTACTGAATTCGCTTTCTCTCCCTCACTTCGATCGCCTTACCGGCTTACTCATTACTGGTAATTTTCCTACCAGCCACTCTTTCAACTCGCCACCTTCGAATGTTGGAGTCCGAGCTCAAAGGACTAGGCTTGCAGACACTTCTTACTCCCGTCCTTAGGAAAGGTATCTCTTTAAAGTAAGGGAATCAGGAGAGAAGGATTCCTCCCAATAAGGTGGTCTAATTCCTGGAATTCTTGTTCCACAAGTTGGTTTGAACAGAACAAGCGAGAAATCCCATTCCAAAAAGGGGCAGCCAGATGAGTACCACAAGGGATCAAAGGTGCCATCATCGATCGATTTCATTCCTGCGTATGCCGGCGTAGCTGGCCTGTCACGCTTTCAGATAGCTGGATCTAGAATAGAACATTTGCTTAGCGAGTGGGAGTAGCGTTCGCAAGAGCTCTTTTTCTTGGAGTAGTTCCCCAGTGGTAGTTAAGCCTTCCAGGTCAGTAGTTTAAGATTCGGCTTATCCACATGCCCAGAAGTGGACCTTGGAACTCAAGCCCCAGACCTTGGTTTACGGCTTAACCCATGAAGTCCTATCCTTGGTTGGTAAGACGATCTTGCATATCTATGTCCACCCAGCCGCCCTTCCCAGCTCTAGCTTCGGCTGAACCTTCTTCGTCGGAGACTGAGTTAAAACAATTTACGATCCCACTTTGGAGACTTCTCTTCGGGATAGGTAGGATATGGTGCCACAAATTGTAGTCTACTCGGCATGCCAATGCGTCGATTCTTTGCTGGAGAAAGATAGCAGCCTAGATCACTAGTTTTGGACTATCGAGTTGTCCCCTCTGCCCTTTGTCTTTGCTTTTTTGCTTTAAAGACCCATAGGGTTCGCCTGCTTCACACCTTCTATGATAGGGGAAATGCTTCCGCACGAGTACCAATTTGATTAGCATATCATAAATGAGCCAAGCCAGCATACCGGGCGAGGAAGAATGAATTCAATCTTTTGCTCTTCGAGAACTCAAAACGAGTGGGATTTGACTTACCTTCCTTTCCTGCTGTCATTCCTGTTGTCGGTTATTCTCGAGCAGCTAGAGGGCTTTGAACATGAAAGAGCATTCCCCCACACCCTATTCTCTAGCGGCTCCTTCTGTGCGTGGTTCTCTTTATACTATTGATCTGGGAAGCAAGCACTCTTCTGTAAGCCTTCGAGAAGGTTCGTAGCCTTGCTAACGGTTTTCAACCTTTACCTATGTGTCTGGTGACTGATACCTGCCACCCATACGTGGGAGACCCAAGCAAGACTCAATTAGTTGTCCTTCTAACTGCGCATTCTTCCTTTAGATAAATATGTGGCTTGACTTACTCCAAGGTGACTCAAGTCTCGATTGAGCAGTCATTTTTCATAGTCACGGGTCCTGCTTTAGCACCGTTTCACATTTGCAACTGTAAAGGGCGGTTTGTGACCTTCCAATTTTCCAGTGAAACCGGGGACCGAAAGGTCGGTGAGAGATAGCAAGTAATTATAAGCTTACCCTCCCATTGCAGGGAAGAACCCCTCCAGTGGCATACTTTATACTTTATGTATAAAGGCTTCCATTAGCAGGCAGGTATTGACTTTTCTGATACCTTCACGTCTTGTTGTCAAACCAGCTACTATTCGTATTATTCTTTCTCTCGCTTGCACGGCTCTTCAGCAACTGGAGGTCTGTAATTGTAATGCCTTTTTACACGGAACTCTTGATGAGTAGGTCTATATGTCTCAACCTCCTGGTTTTCTGGATCCCGCTCATCCAGGATATGTCTGCCGACATCACAAAGCTCTTTATGGACTGAACCAAGCTCTGGGAGCTTGGTACACTTGTTTCAGCACTATATTTCAAGGATTCCGTGGCAGTGCCTGTGATACCTCTTTATTCATTCGTCACACATCTGCGGGTAGTATCTCCCTTCTTTTATATGTCGATGATATGATTTTCACAGGTAGTGATCAACAGTGAATACTTGCTCTTCTTTCGTTCTTGCATGCTCATGAAAATATGAAAGACTTGGGCCCTCTCCACTACTTTCTTGGTATGGAAGTTTATCGGCAGGGTCGCACTCTTATCCTTCGTCACCTGAGACCATTCCTTTCATTCAACTTCACAGGCTATGCTATGGACTTATGGCCCTACGAGAATGTGAGTCTAATCATTCAGCTGCTCACCTGATAGTGGATCGGGCACTCTTTCTCTCTAGCTGTCTGAAATGAAATTGTCTAAGACATGGGAGGGAGACAGAAGAAATTCAATTAGCTGCCCCAGCTCCTACGGATCAAAGCTAGGCCACACAAAAGAAGGAAAGGTAGGCAGCCTCAAGGATAAGCGGTTGAGCAACCGAGAAGAGCTACTCGACTAAAAGACGCGAGGAAGCGAGTGAAAAGGGGAGAGGAAGATGACTATCTAAAGCCGATAGTCCGGTAGGTCCTTGTAAGGCGAGTGAAAGGAAGTGACTCGACCGATAGGTTGAGGGAGTCAGGCGGGTCTGGTTTTGATTCCTAAGAGGTATGATAACTGCACCATTCAAGATCAATGCTTGCATCCGGAGATAGATAGGCGAGAGATGGACGAAAGCCCTTTCAAGTTGAACTGATTCTTATCTGGTTGTTCAAAGCTTGCCTACTTTTGATGACATGAGATTCAAGACTCCCCTTAAAGTAAAGGCAGCTGATCCCGATTTCCTTGATCCTTCATCTGGCTGGATGACTACTATGGACAAAGATGACGACTACTCCCAGTTTCTGGTCAATCCATGCGAAGAGCTATTCCCGCCGCCCACCCGAAAGAGACGATGAAGACTAACCGCCACCGCCATCCTGCTCGAACCTTTGCTGCCTGAGTTACATAGCTGACTGCGAGAAGGAAGGTTCAAGCTATGGCTGTCCCATGGGATGCTCATTTGAAACCTTTGTCCGGTCAATGCGAGAAAGAGAGAAGCGATGTAGACATAAGAATGGAAGGTTTGCTTGTCAGCTGTCGGTCCAATGATGCTCTTCTAGCTTGACCTACACGGCAAGGGAAAGGTCAAAGGCGAGTAAGGCCGCAGAAAGAAAGGAGGCTGCTGAGCAAGAATAAAGATGGCTGCGGAGAAAGAAACTGTGGAACCAGTTGCTCAAGAGCAAACCATCCATGTGCATGATGCCAGTGGCGATGAACACATCCAGCCGAAGCCAATAGCAATCAGCACTCCGGCCATGGTCTTAGAGGCAATGGCAAAAAGGGTTCCGGAGAGGTTGGAAGGAGAACAAGCAACCATTCCAATCGTTGAAAAACCGTTGCCAACAAGTAGTGTTGAACTAGTTGCCCAGGATGAGGCCATTGCAGCCACTAGCACGGCCAAGTCACCAACCAGTGAGGAAGAAGTAGCAGCTCCAACTGCTGAAGATGTGGGAGATGCTGCAGAAAAGAATGATGCACAGGTTGGCGGCAACGAAGCCTCCGGGATGGATGTAGATTTGCACACAGAGAGCCCCCCAGAAAATGCTGCAAACAACGTCCCTGATGACAGACAGCCTCCTGCTATAGCACCCACCGAAGGTCGAGATAGGGAACAACCATCGGTAGAGGCTGCTCTAGAGGAGGTTCAGGTTGAGGCTTCTGCCAAGGCCTCAGACAGAAAAACTTCCAGCTGCCTCAGATATTGCTCTTGTTGCTCAATCAGTCACTGTGGAGCACACCGGAGCTCAGGGAAGGGAAGAATTCATTAGTCCAGAGGCAGTGCAGACTGAAGTTGATGAACTCCCCACACTCAAGAGCAAAGAAAGACCCATTGTTTAGCTTCCTCCTGAATTTCTTTTTTTCCTCTCTAAAGGATACTTTGTAAATTGGTTTCCGAACGACCCCACTACATCAGAAATGATTGATTGAAGGATGAGCCCGGACGACTGAGGGGCGCATCTGTCTGAATGATGAACCGGTGGCATCTGACGACCGACCACATGCAACTCTTGCCTGGGGCCTGCTACCCACCTAACATCTCTTTCTCCCCAAGCGGAGCATCAACTATGAAAAACATGCTCTGGCCCTGAAGACACAGATTGAGGAGTTTACCTATAGGCCTGATAAGGTTATCACATATCAGACCCGAGAAGAGAAGTGCGATTAGGAATCCATGTGGGCTTTCTCGATTCTCGATTAAAGATAGAATGAGAAGTTGATCCCCGATTCCATTTCCTTAGGCAGGCTGAGGTCGATACTCTTTCGCGCTTGGTGTGCGGGTCAATAAAACAGTTCTTGACTAATTGGTCAGTCAAGCAAGCAGGAACGACACCAAGCCAGGACAGCCAATCGGTCGGTCACTCGCTCGCCTGTCTCTTTCGATGAAGAAAACAGTTGTGAGGTAAGCGATAGCTTTGCTCGACCGGGTAGGCGACTGAGAACACCACGCTTAAAGTATAGATTCTGTTGTTGGGCGGGTAGGGCGATACGAGAATAAGGGAAATCCTGCAATGTCCCCCGGCGGGAATTAATCAATTGATGTTGATCGGCGCCCCCCGTAGCGAAAAGTAAGGAAAGTATATAAATGGAGTTAAGGAGCGAGACGAGAAGCGGAACGAGAAGGAAGGAAAGTCAAAATGTCGATCGCCCGCGGATAGAGAATACAATAAAGCAAGCAATGTAGCTGCTTGGTCCCCGTCCCCAGGTAGATAATTTGCTCCTCGAGGGAACTCCCACATGGCACGTATGCGCTTGACCCTTTTCGATTTACTATGAAGCAGACGGCCTAACACCTTATACCCTGCGCCACCAATCCTAAAGTTTCAAATATCGAATGAATTCAAACAAAAAAAAGAAAAATATGAGACTCAATGGTTGAACCATGAAATGAGTAATCCCTTAAGCGCGGGACAGTTTGGTAAGCCGAAGCAGTCTTCTTTGATTGTTCGCCGGTTTCATCGATTTCTCTTGTTCCAGGGAAAGTGGGTTTATAATAATCTATAATAAGAAGAGCAAGCAGAAGGGGAATCCCTTATAATATACCAGTGCGAGATAGGACTCCCACTAGAAAGAAGAACTACTTTTCTAAAGACAAAAGGGAATAAACGGCTCAAGGGACAAAGATAAAGTACCATTTTTCCAAAAAAAGGATTTCTTCCAAGTCTTCTACTCCTGGCTTATCAACAAACTGATTTAGGGAAAAACTATACCTTCCACTGATAGGAACTACTACATGCCTAAAAGCCGCCAATCGTTTCATTAACCGACAGTTCCAATCCGCCGCCTTTACCTATTCAACCAACCGCTCTCTTTCGAGGCTGCTAACTGGATACCCTGACTCCCCGTAGTTGTATGTCCCTCCCTTTAATTGAAGGAAGTCCCGAATAAGAGATTAAGCCAGCAAGAAGAATCCGAAAGGTACTGTGCCCGGCAAGCGTTATGCTTAGATATAAATTACCTTGTCTCAGCGCTAGGGCTAGGGTCAAAAATGCCTGAATCCAGACCTTTATTCCATAGCCTATCGAGCCAAGCCAGATCTGCAGCCAGTGACGATAACAAAGTTATAAGTAGGAGTTGACTGGGACGATCCACTAGATCCATAAGTCCGTAACGGAAAATGAATAGCCTTTCTTTTCCGTTCGATCCCGAACTGCATTCAAAAATGAAGGAAGGAGTTTCTTCTCTGAGCAAAGTAGTCTAGCCGTAACCACTAGAGTCAAAAAAGCAAAGTAACCAAGGTATTCCCAAGCTAGAAAGAAGATAAGGTTTTGAGCTAACTTCCAAAAAATCGTGTCAGTCTCACGCGGCGAAGAGAACCATTTAGTAACCTAAAGGGAAGAACCTATGTTGTAAGGTAAAGGAGGAAACCGATTTAGTAGTGGAGGAGAAAGAGGCAGCAAAGCAAAGATATCCTATCCGTACGGTTAAGAGAGGAGAGCAAGACTCAAATTAAAAAAAAAAACACAAGGGTATTTATACATTTGATTGATTTTGCATCCCTTCTTCGAGGTCAAAAGCCAATATGGCCAAAAACACGGGTTTTCGTGAATTGCATCAATTCGGACCTACTTCTACGAAAATAGACGAAAAACGCGGGATTATTCACATTTTTTGAATTCTTATCTGCCTTCCTCTTTCGATCCCTAGTACTACGGAAAAGATGAGGGAAGCTGAGAACAGAAGGATAGGTATTCACTCGCCCTGATGAAAGCCTGAGAATGTTGCATGCTGGCAAGAAAGTCATCCGATAGGACATCCGAGAAACAAAATAAAAATCGATATATTATGGCGGGGAAAGGCTTTTCACTATCAACGTCGAAAGCAAGGTCCCAAGCGCAATCCATCTCTGGAAAAAGCCGAATGAGAGAAAGCAAAGCTCCCGATCTAGGCGGCAGTCATAGCTTCGGTTCCACTAATAAAGCGCTAGCGCGCTACTTCTAGCAGCTTGCTTCAAAGCTTTACTTTACTAATAGGGAATAGGGCTTTTTTTATAGATTAAGAGGTGAGTAAGGGGCTGCTTCTTAGCCCTCCAGGAAATGAGATTCCGACCAAGAACAAAAGCCCGAGGTAGAGCGTCGGTCGTCAGGGCAGCCTGCCTTTATTTTAGGAGTAGGGGCGGATAGCTTGGCACCTGGAGATATAGGCGTAGCGCAAGGCAGAATAGACGAGATAAAAATTCAAGAGTATACTTTGTTAGGCGAAGTCCAGAGGTGGAGCGAGATACCTCCATGCCGAGAAAGTAATGCAGCGGATGAAAGAGACAAATTGGTTTCCAAGCTCCTTGATGAAATCGAATAAAAGAGAAGAATCATTCCCGGTGAGAATGTTGTCGTCAACGTATAAAAGAAGGATGAGGCAACGACCATGACGTCGACGAACAAAGATGGAAGAATCCGCACGGCTACAGTGGAACCCTTTATCAAAAATGAAGCAGTGAGAAAGGAGCTAAATTTATTAAACCAGGCTCCCTTCTTAGCTCTTGGTGCCTGCTTTAGCTTGTCGGAGGCCGTAACGTAAATCGCTTTCTTGAGCTTGCATACCAAGTTAGGATTCCTAGGAGAAGAGAAGCCTGGGGTTGGAGGAGGCTGAATAGAAACTTATTCTTGCGAATCCCCCTTCCCTTATGTTGTTGAAAGGCATTCTTCACGTCAAGTTGAAATAAGGGCCACTTTTTGATTGCAGCCAATGGCTTGTTTCCCCGCGGGCAATGAGACTAAGTCTTATTCTTTTTTTCCTGGGCATTGATTTCTTCCTGCATAGCATCTCTCCAGCAAGAATGATTAAAGGCTTCAGCAAATGATTCAGGTTCATGAGAAGATTGAACTGACATGAGGTAAGCTCGATGTTTTGGGGAAAACGATTCATAAGATAAGACAAGAATCCTTCAACGGGATAAGAAAAAAGAGAGGATCGACGAACCTGAGAGAGGGATCCAGAATCTGAGGAAGCGACTGGAAGGGAAGCTACTGGGCTAGACTGCTGATCTTCTGGAGTAGTCTTCCCCTGGGAAACTAAGTGTAATCGCCGCCGAGAATAAACATGCTGTGCCGGGTGACTGGAATCCTCTGAGGTCAGCTGAACAGGCTGACAATCGGCAGAAGATGTTGGGCAAGGCTGCTGGCCTGAAGAGTGAGGCTGATCCGTAACATCAACTGCAGAAGAATGAGGTTCGAGTTGATGAACAGGAGAAGGCCGCAATACATCTCCATCACCATTCTCCCCCGGGGCTGATTAATTAGGTTAAGGAAAATATGAGGCGACCTCATTAAAGAGAACATTCAAGGATACATCGAGTCTCTTGGATTTCACGTCATAGCATCTATACCCGGACTAAGCATATCCAAGAAAGACACAAGTGGTTTCCTTGGGGACAATTTTTCTCTTAATTGCGCAGGAATATGAACAAAACACGTGCATCCAAACACTCGAAAATGCCTAATGCCTATAGGATGGACCCAGTAAGAAGTTCGTGAGGTGCCGCTGCAGCTTATTCCCTCTCTCTTTCCCCCCCAAAAAAAAAGAGAGAGATGTCCCGTCCCTTCTTTATGCACATCCATATACATAGCCAGACACAAAGGTGTACAATCCGGTCAAAATCTGCGGTTCTTTAAGTTCATTCACTGTAGGTTCTCTTACTTGCTCTAGTGGCTGGCAAACGCCAACCGAGAGGGGAGAACGAATGGCTCAGGAATCGACTGGTTCCGAGCGGACTCGTGGAGCTGCTGCTTGGATTATCGTAGAATAAGAGGAGCCGTCTTAGGAAATGACTTAACTTAAAAGACAGATGCCGCCGCTGCGAGGCGAGGGAGTAACTTGTCTGGTCTTGCGGTACACTCACTCCCGTTACGAGAATGAAATGACGCCCCAGCTCGACTCGAGACCAAGACTCCTTACAACTCGCACCAATAGCGGCACTGAGCGGCCGGAGATTGATTGAAAAGGCAGCCCAGCCAGCCCGCCCCTTTAGTGATTGTGATCAAGAGCACACACTGGACCTGACCCGCTAATCATCATCTCATCTGGCGCGAAGCAAAAAGAAGGGGGGACCCTTCCTTCCCAGCCCAGCCGCCCCCCCCCCGCCTACCTACTCGTGCTCGTAGCTCGATCGGAGGTCAAGAGTGTGGTCCGGCGGAAAAACAGAAGTCGTCCGTATCAAGTGATACGTGAATTGCTCAGTAGTGCTTCGCCACTACTGTAGCTGGCGGAAATAGCTTAATGGTAGAGCATAGCCTTGCCAAGGCTGAGGTTGAGGGTTCAAGTCCCTCCTTCCGCTCCTGGCTTCGTCGTTTAGTGGTAACGAGTGGAGTGCATAAGCCCCTTTAGAGATAGGAAAAGCGGATTGAGATTACTAATGACGGATGGAGGTTGAGGATAGAACATGTTCGGTGCCTCGCCCTTGTCTCCTTCGCCGGAGACTGCAAATGATGGGAATCCTATCGATAAAGAAGAGGCATAGGCATCGCCTCTCGATCCAATCCGTCTTCCCTGGCCTCCCCAACACACTCTTGATACGAAATAAACCTCCCGCCATAGAGAAGAGATCTAAAGTCTGGGTCCCCTCGATCACCCTTCCCTTTCACCTGAACTGGTCGAGAGAGATGAACCCGCACCACATTTTATAACCTTCGAACTGAAACCCCCAACTAGAGATGGAATTCCAGAACCTAAACAACTCAGTTGAGAGCTTCGTGACCGGTTCAAGGGAAGGTCCACCAATAATTGATAGGCCATTCCCCCCCTATCTGTCTCTTGATCCCTCATTCCACTAATCCGTTGTTACTGATTCATTCAAGGCATAGACTCCCCACTTCTTTGTCTTATTAGCGCAGGTGTTCGAACCGCTGAACTTAAGACTCGAGTTGAGAAAGAAAAGAGGGCTAGGCCCAGGAGAGGAGGGCTCTCAGGGACTGGGGAAGACGGGTGGATTATAGAGCTAGGGGCGGATCGAAGGTTTGTCCATTGGGATTGGGCATGGACGAGCCTCGACTGGGCCAGCATTGATGAAAAAATGACAAAATCAAAACGTCTCCCATCGCTTCATTAACCGGTGTAGGATGAAAGATCAGGTCCAGGATTCGAGTCAAATCGACCTTCCCTCTCATCTCAGGGTCAGGGTGAGGCAAGGAATTCAATCAAATGTTCGTTGTTCAATATCTCGGCTGCTCAAGAAGTTGGACTAGCCGCTCCTCCGACCGGGAGTCGATTCTAGGGTAAGGGCGGAGCCTCACCTTGCAGTAGGAAGGTGTTCGTTGCTGGTACGGGTTCAAACTGGACTGAAGGGAGGAGGAATTCAATACTCCGATCTTACTGGGGATTCATCACAGGCTAGGGCTTTCGAATCAAAGCATGGGCATCTGCAACTAAGAGGGAGCAGTAGATCGTCGATTGAAGAGCCAGGTCAGTAAACTAAACTTCTATTGGGACTTCTATTGATTATTGATTCGACTAGAAGGACTCCTAGCAGCAAACTTGTATGAAGGGGCCCCGCAGGAGATGCAGGAGCCGCCAGCCGGATCGACCAATAAATGATAGGCCAGAGGGATGGGCTCATTCTACTAATCAGAGATCCCTGGCCCTACCTAACACAGAGATGTCCCGGGATTAGTTGATCGGAAAGCTCAGGCAGGAGTAGGACATTCCATCAAAATCTTTCTGATCCGCTAGCTGGTGGTCCTCTCAAATCCCATTTTTTCATCGACAGGTAGGGTGAATTCTAAGGTTCCTTATTCCGGTTGTAAAGCGGAAGAAGAGGGAGAATGGGCACAGCCCCATCAGCAGCCCGCGTTTTCGACCCAATTGAAAATGAAACAAGAATCTGTGTTCACTATCTATGGAGTGGAGTGACTCTCCTTAATCTCCTCTTCCCTATCTCCCCCTTTTTTTTCCTTTCTCGCCGGCAGGAGAATCCATTTCTTTTCTTGTATTGTTTATTATGATTGATCTGTAGTTCAAGGGCACTCTTCCTAATCCGAGTTTGAGATGAAATAAGACCCAGACGTAGAGTCCCGTCGGCCGGGAAGGGATTTTTTCTATTGATTTTTTACTTCCTTCCTTTAAATTTTAAATTTTAAATTTTAAATTTTAAATTTTAAATAAGGGGTTCTTCTCTTTCCCCACGAGCACGAGGGAAAGCCCTTTCCAGATGGAGTAGTGCATCTCTGTCTTGAAAGCCCGCCCTACAGATAGGAACTCCTATCTCTACTGCCTATCCAACCCGAAGACTCTTATTCGTGGTGGAGTGCTTCGAATAGGATCCGATCCCATCCCAGCAGTCAAACTTCTTCCTGACCCGGCTTACCTGCCTCGGAAGCTGGAATGCCTTTCTAGAGGAGGCTACCCGAGGAATCGAAAAGTTTGAAGTGGGATGTGGAATGTGATTGGTGATGGATGGTGGTTATGGTTATGAAATCAGTTCTGCATCAGATGATGAGCCCATGCGAAAACTTTCTCTTTTATTGGCGCTCGATAGGTAGGCTATTAGATTGAGTCGAAAGCCTACCAACGCATAAAGGTTCCGATTCGAGCGAAAGCCCGAACGGGGGAGGCGAGAACATCTTGATCGAAAGCTCCACTGTTCTGAATAGTGAGAAAGAGTTTTCAAAATTCGATCAAATCGATCGAGAATCTCATCATCTGTTAGGTGGGCCAACCGACCGACCGAGTTGGCGTCCATGTCACAGAACCTTTCTTTTAGCCAAGAATCGCATTATTGATCGAATCGGGGCAATTCATTGGCAAATGCAAAATCTACCGTTTTAACACTCAGAAAAAAAACCTAAAAAAGAAGAAGAGTCACTAAGACAAGAGCTAGGTAAGCAAGCAAGAAGGAGAGGCTAGAAAAGGCGAGGCAAGGGGCTCTCCATCTCTAGGAAGATTGTGTCCAGGATCTGATAATCTAAGCCTTGCTTCTTCTGGTCGGCTCGTATTAGCCTATGCTTTATTACAGGTAGTCATTCCATTCCCCCCGTTCCTTTAGTCTTTTTAACGGTACTTGAATCTTAAGTCGCGGTCATGTCTCGCCTCCCCCCAGTATAGTAACCGGTTCCATGTTTCCTCCTCATTTCATCAGTTCCAGGCTCAAGTGCCTGCTCATCCATCTTCATTTTAAAGGCGAACATTTCCATTGAGTGACTGTAACTGCTATGGTTTACAGTCAATAGTTCTTAACCAACCCTTTCTCTTAGAGCTTTAAGAGAGAATAGGGAGTAAGGGGGGACCTTCGCTTCATTAGAAATTGGACCCGGACTTTCTTCTTTTGCGGAGCCCTGAGAAAGTCACCGGCGGCGGGTTAGTACAGTTTTCCTGCTGCTGATTTGGCCCTGCGCTGATTCAGGAGCTTCTTCTTTAGTCTAGGATTCTAAATAATAATCAAATCAAAAGAAGCGGCTGGGCGAGAACAAGAAGCGGTCGTCGTCCGGCGGCCGGTAGCTCTACTAAGCGAAGAACCGCTCGCTGCCTTTTCTTCGCGAATAACATGTGCGGGTAGCCTAGGAGAAGAGAAGCAAGCTACCTTCGCCTACCTCCCCGTTCTTACCGTCCAAAACAGGCCGTATGGAGTATAGCCAAGTGGTAAGGCATCGGTTTTTGGTACCGGCATGCAAAGGTTCGAATCCTTTTACTCCAGATTATGAACACCCGATCGGATCTGTCAAGAACGAGCTGACGACTACAGGGGAAGCGGCTGACTGCAGTCCCTGAGCCCAGCTTGTAGCAAGTTTGACTTTGCTAAGAGAAGAGAGAGAAGGGAAAGACAGACGGCAGAAAGCAATCCCTTCCAACCAGCCAACCCGCGGAGTTGAACACAACACTGACTTCGGCCAGGTTCTTCTATCAGCCCTTGCTTAACTCCTTGTTCCGTAAACCGGTCGCTGGTTGATCTGATCGGACCCCGGACACGCGAGAGCCCAGCCCGGGAGGAATGCATGGTTCCCTGGCGCTTCATGGGACGGGCGTTCGCAGTCCCCCTCCCTCTAATCTAACCTTACCTCGCTCGCCCAGGCCTGCCGGCACAATAAGAGAATGAGGGAGCTAATCTGCTTGCTTGTGCAGGCGAGGACCGCTCGGCTAGGGCGCGCCAGAGGAGCTTCGAGTGACTTGATTCTTTGCTCTTCGACAGCCCGTCACTCGAAGCTCTGCCCTTTGCTTTGCCCCGTGCTGTCTTCCTCCAGTTGCCCCCACCCAATAGGCCGAAAAAGGTTGCAATCAATTGCCCTTCCCGTTCTCATCAAACAAAAGACTACCATACACGCCTTTTGCCGGCAAACTACCCTCGCCTACCTCATCTATAGGCATTTCTATCCGGGATCAGATCGACTACTCTACTACCATCATGCCGAAGGTCTTTTCTTCAATAGGGACGGATAATGAATAGCTTCTTCATAATCTTAGAGGCCCTGCAGCCGCACCGCATCATTCAATTGCTCTGTCATAAAGAAAGGGAAGGAAAGATTTTAGTGATTAATCGCCTGAACCTGCCTTTCTTTCTTTGCCAGGAGGGGTGGCCCAATCACTAATAGATCTCTCAACGAGAGCCTCATTCTAGAGGAAATTGCTTCGGTGGATCCAGTTGATTAAGTCGTAGTGTCCGTCGATACCCACCTGCTTGGAGTGCGCCTTTCTTGGAAAAAGAGTAACGAGTTGTCATCTTTCCGTCCTTTTTGATTTTAAGGAAACGAGGGCCCTTATCCTACTTATTTGTTTGTTTGACGAGTGCTCAAGATTGGAATGGAAGTATGGGAATCGGACAACCTATTATTCTCTTAGGCACCTTTTCCTGCTTATCTGTTATAGGGCGAGTGTCTAAAGAAGACCCTTGTTGTTATGTACGGGTAATGAGTTCCCTTTCTTTCTTTGTGCACTTAGGAAAGAGCACAGCTAACATGAGAGCTACAAATCTTCAATGGGTTTGTAAGTCGTATTTCGTTATTCGATAGCTTCATCCAAATACATTAGGTTCAGTGTCCCGAAGTGTACATAGGGATTCTCAACTCTTCGAGTGCGAGAGATAGATTATCTTCCTTTATAGCAATAGCACGAATCCTAAGCTACGGCACGCCAAGGAATGGTTCGATGCATCATGGGTGGATCTTAATGGGCGACAGGGGGATTGGCTGGCTTGGACCCCTCCACATTAGTACTTAATGCAAGACTTCGATTGCGGGCTAGGATAGCTCCCTTTTAACCATTGGAAGTGCTTCTGCCTTTGCTGGGGATTGACCATTTGGGGTGCTAATAAGGTAAGCAACCCATACAGTTGAAGTTGGAGTGGAAGTTTCTTTCCTGGAAGTGTTTTTGAATTGGAGGATTCATCCGTAGTAGCAGTCCCAGTAGTTGAATTCCCACCAGTCTTCATACCAGTTGGCAAAAGCTAGCCAGCAGCAGTACTTATTCAATTCAAACTAGTCTCCGTGCCCCTCTTTCTAGTAACATGTATAACTCTAACTAGTGTGATTGATTGTGCTTATTGCTTATCCCTCTTTCTTTCCCTGGGCATCGAGCTAGTAGCAATCCGATTACAATACATCAGGCAAGGGCGAAAGACTAAGATCATAGAAGTAAAGATGTTGTGGTGTCCTAAAGAAAAAGAACTGGCTTATGATTCTCACTTCCCCCCGGATCTTTAGGTAAGTAATGTGTTGTGCTAACTTCCTTCTTTATGAGCTCATCGAAACTAAAAGCAGAGTTAGAGGGTGTAGAATGCCTAAAGCTATTGATGATAGCGGGATGGAGAATAGTGTTACAGCTACCTTACGGCTTATGCTACCTTCTCAGAAAACCGCAGAAGGCTTACTTCCCAGAGACATAGTTAGACCAGCTTCCGCTTTCCCTACTGGTACTTCGAAAAGGCTACCTTCCCCTGCTTATTGTCAATCCTTCTTCTGAGCCTGCTCGCTTCAAGTATTCCACTCGTTTGCTGGGAAGATCGGCTAAGACCTTTCCCGCTGCACTGGCTTGAGGATATGAGGAGATATAAAGAAGAGATGTTACCCTAGGTCTAAGTTATGGTCTTACAGTCCCGCTTCCCAAAAAACCCTCCACCCCACATCTGCGTCAACAACCCGTGACCCAGTCCTTCCTCGACTTTCAGCTAAAAGAGAACGGTGGGCAAGGAATGCAGCTTTCGTGGTCAAGCCGGGTGTAGGTTAGTTAAGAAAGGAAAGTCGGAAAAATCCCATTCATAAAAGCATTTCCTTTAATGGAAGCTTCTTTGGACATTAGAAAGAAAAGGGTAGCCTATAGTACGTACTTTACCTATAACTAAAAGAGGCGAGATAAGATGAATCTCCTAGAACTCAATATAGTTAGCGGTGCTGGTCTTGATTGCTTTCATTTCTTTGTTGAACTGAACCGGCATTTCTTTGACTTCACGGGTTAAGGATTAACCTCGAGCCGACTTCGGCTGCAACAGAGTTTTCACATACTATATAGACTTTTAAGGGAACTAGGAAGAGAAGTAGCCCATACATAATGTGAAGGAGGGATCCCACCTGATTGACCTTGAGGGAACTCAGTCTCGGGCTTATGGCAGGTCGGTGAGGAAGTAAGAGTATGCCTTTCCTTCCGATTCGGAGCTCGAAATTGGCATTTCCAGCCAGGTTCCTCTTTCTCAATTTGCCAGGAGTCCAGATATTCTGGAAGTTACAGGGCACATAAAGCCGGACATTCTGCTTCAAGTTGCCATTGAATTGCTTTCCGTTGCTGAGTCAGAGGATGTTCGCGCTGAAACTTCCTCTTTTGGTGAAAACTGCTATAACTTACTCAGTATCTGATACAGCTCCTGTTGTGTAAAAAGAGGTTGTAGCCTTTTTTTACCGAGGTCACACGGGATACCCCTCTATAAAGAGAGAGTACGAATACCTGTTGGCAAGTAAAGTAGTACAGATCTTTCCCCGGACCCTCTTCCCTACAGTCTGGTGCCGACGAGTCCCGCTGAGTCAGGACCCATATCTGAATGAATAAGGCCCAACCGCCATACCTTTTTTGATCCAATTCCATATGCTTCGTGCAAGCGATTCGGGACAAGAATCTTTGTTAAGCCAATAGAAAAGAGTTTATTCTAAATAGTCTATTAGAATAGGAAGCGAGGGATGGTACTGATCTTTCTTTCCTTCCCCTTTGGAGGGCTTTTAATTTAAGAACTCAATTGTAAAAAAGAGCTCTCTTACTATCCGGAATGCTATGTTATCCTTCAGGAAGAGTAGCAGTTAAGACAGCTAGTTACAAGCTTAGTAGCTGCTAAAGCTCATCTGCGACATAGTCTAGAGAGCAGCGGATTCTTGCAATAGCTATTCAAATCAAAGCATCAATAAAGACATAGATAATGTGAAAAGTTTCATAAAAAAAAAAAGGGGATTCGCTAAGCAGCTAAGCAAAAATCCTTTACCCGGAGAAATCGTAGATCTACGAAATGAGCGTAGTGTTTAACTCTTTCAGTAAGCACCTCTTCCGACCTTGATTGCCATCGAAAGCAGGCGTTACGCCGATTAAAGCCAGAACCCTAGATGCATCGAATGGGATTCACGCAGAGAGGAGACTGTGGGACTTTATTGCTTCCTAGGAGAGCGCACCTTCCTTCTTTTCTTATTCTTAGCGAGGAATAGCCCCACGCATAGCATAGCCTAAGCGAGCTCCGAGCGAAGCCCCTTCCCTTTCTCTGTCTAGCTCTAGAGTTAACTTGATCCCAAGAAATATAAAAAAGAGTCAAGATTTATTGATGATCGACTAGACCAAGGTATGAAATCAACGGATAAGGCCGTTAAGGCTAAAGCCCTTCTTTATGACTTAGGAATAGGACTCGCCATAAGATGAGTTCATCCTATTCTCTTCCGATCCGGACGATTAGCCCCATCTCAATCTCAGAAGGGAGGAGTGAGAACCCGGTATTCGTAGATTTAGGATTGCCTTCTTTCCTTAATTTATTATTATATTCAATATTTCTGAAAACTGAAAAAGGCTACAAATAAAAAAGAATGGCTTTGTTTTAATGCATCTGAAAAGAGTACTTGTACTATCCCCCGAAGAAACCTTTAGGAAAGAACTTGACTTTAACTTAAGTGCCGCGTAGTCAGCTAGGGAAGATGGAGCCCGGAGAGCTGAAGCTATGGGAGTCGAAATGACCATAGAGGTGGTAGTAGGAAGAGAGGCCGGGATTGGGGGCAGGGGAATAACATAACATAATAAATCCTGTTTAGGAAGATCGCAGCGGGAAGATCATATCTTGATGGAATTAGATTCAATAAGAAGAATAGCTAGAAGGGAGGAATGAGGGAAAAGTCTTATCTACGAATGCTATGGGTCACTCGCGGTAGGCTTTGCTTTTCCTCTTTTACCGAATCGACTGCGAACTCAGGGTTAGCTTAGTCAATTCACTCTTTTGTTTCATCAGCAGTTCTTGCTTGAGTTGAATCAGCCGAGAGTTCTTGAGATGAGGAGCCAGATGACATTCTTTTTTAGTCAATACCAAAAGCGTAAATGAGTTTGAAGAGTGAACACAAGGGAATTTATAAAATAAAAAGAGTAAGGGAGAGAATGCCAATGCCGTTGACTTCCTTACTAAGCTTTCAGTAGCTGATAGGGGTTCGGCTTTCTCATTTGTCAAAAATTAGCATTACGCTCACGAGCAGAAAGAATTCCGGATAACGCTTATTGATGAAGCAGTGACCAAACAAACCCCTTATTCTTGCAAACAACCTAGAAATGATAAATCACCTTGCCTTTCTAAGCTTTTTTTAAAGTAAGCACTATTCCCACATTTCTTTATTCTAAGACTAGAGCTATGCCCTGAGGAATCGAATCCTTTTGTTTTGCTCTGAACTCTGAACAAAGCCCCCTTCTATTGACTTTTTAATGAAAGAGCGTATTCTCATGTCAAACCTGAGGGTTTGGGAAAAGAGTCAGAACTGATAGTCATGGCTTTTATTTTAGCCTTTCGCCTGCCGCTCCTAGTTACGCCTTTGAAAGCATTCCAAAGAAGACTCGGCACTCAGCCCTTATCCCCTTACTCCAAGAGCGAAACAGCCTCTATTCCTTCAACAGCAGTTAGTACTCTTGATTGAATTCCAAAAATAGAGGAAGTCTTAGCCAGCGCCGAATTGAAGTTTCTTGGCTCAGCGTCCTTTTTTTTCTATTTGCATTTAAGTTCCTTTGGGAAGAAGGCCCTACCTTACCTCAGACATTCAATCAACGGGTAGTTCTAACCCCAACCTGGCACGGTAAGGGACCTCTACTCTAGAAAGTACACCGTAAGTGGAGTCCTCTAAGCCCGTCCTTGAGTAAGGTCCTATCTCTTACTTTTACTCTTAATTTAGAAATGTGATTAGGCCGGCAATCACATCATTTCCCCTCTTTAGTAACTGATAAGAGGGACCTAAGGCTGATGAATAGGCTGTGTAGTCGAGAGAGATTGAACCAGCTAACTCTGAAATTGCATATCATATATAGCATGAGCAGTGGTCTCGTAGTTCCGATCCAGCGACCCTATTACGCATTACGCAGACAAAGAGTAGGCAGGGAAGTGAGACTCTAAAGAAAAAGAATAAGAGAATGTAGGTTGGATTAGATTCTAAGGTATGCCAGTAGCGGTATAGAAGAAGTTCGATGAACCAACTTTCTTTCTTTGATTCTATTTTAGCAGAGATTAGGTCAGTGTTAACTCTGGAGATGAATACCGAAAGAGCTTACCGGATGCACCATCGACCTCAGACAGCTCAACCGGGCGGGAGAAAAACTAAAAAGAAAAAAACGTAGTGGATAAGCAAAAAGCAAATACCAATGAAGACCAGACCTGGAATTTCAAACAAGAAAACGTAGTAGCCTAGCCGGGGAGGTCCAATTCCAATGAGAATCAAAGGCAATCGGGAACGGGTTTGAATCTCCCCTTTTTTATGTTCTCGTCTAAGCAGTCGGCCCAGTCTCGTACGTAGCAGGGAAAGTAAAGCCTTACCTTACTGTTGCAAGTCTTTTCGTGTGCATGTCTGCTTTGTTGTTCTGAAACCTTGGGGAAGGAGCCGATTAGTAGTAAAGTTACGTCTTCCTCTTCAACTGAGCGAGATGGGAGAATCTTAGAATAAGTTGTTTTCACTCCTAAATCATTTAACTCAAAAAAGAGACTAATCGCCGATCAGAGATTAGTTAGAATTCCTATTCAAGGTAACCGCCAATTCGATGTCATTACCGCCTTAGTAAGCATGAAGTAAGAAGGACTAGTTACTGCCAATTCCTTATCTACGCAAGACCTATGGTGTCTAAGCTCTCGGAGAATACCAGGGGAGATCCACTCTTGTTCAAACGAAAATGGCCGGGAAACGAAGGAACTGACGGGGTTAAGGCTAAGGAAGCGAGTGACTTTGGGGTAGAAATCAACATAAAGTGAAGTCGCCTCTGCCGCTGCATAAAGAAGAAGAATTCACTCGTGTGCAAGTCTTTTTGGAATAGGGGTAGGACTAGAAAGAGTCTCTTCTCTTGTTGCCACTGTTCTTTTCTCTTTGAACGATTCCCTTGAACGAATGGGCTTAGCTGCATTACCTTAGCAGGGCTTTCTTTCGCGTCAAAAGCAGGGTTTCCTTTCATCCAATGCTTTCCTTGGCTTGGCTAATCATTTCCACCTTCATAGCATAGGAAAGATCGGATCTTCCAGTCCCTGGATCTAATATAACGGCTATGTCCCAATCTAAACAACTGTCGTCGATTTGAGTGCACTACTACCAAGGAAGGGAAGGGCTTTCCCTAAGCAGCTAATCTTTGAATCCGCTCTGCTCGCTTTTTTGGGGTTAAGTTAAGGTCACTAAGAGTATAAAAAAATAAGTAAAGAAAGCTTACGAGGATATCAATCAATAAATGAACGAGATTTTGATCATGCTAGTCTAGTTCGGTAAGCCATTGGCTATGGGGCCACGAAGGCTATAGAAGAAGTAAGAATTCAAATAGCTCCAACGTGGTTGACTCCTGCTTTCATGTGAACAAATAGCCGGTCTTAGCTGCTTGACTCATATCGGAATGAGTTGAAACAGCCTCTTCCCACTACGTGCTAAGAAGCAGAAGCAGGGGCGTCAGCGGCTTTCCTTCTGACTGAGATGGGCATAACTAAACCTACTTCTCCTCGTTTTCATTGGGGCACGGGCGGTATAACAATCAGTAGGGCAGACTCTAGCTCTATAGGTCAGGAATAAGTAAGGAGGTAGTTCGAGTCTCCGCCACTCGGCTTTTACTTTTCTTTCAATGTCGAGATGAGGAGCGTAGCCGATTAGAATATTCTTTTCTCTCTGCTTTGAATAGCGCCCAAGCCAAGCAAGGGAAGCAGGAGGGCTTTCTTTCTGAAGAGATGGGCGTGATCGTCTTTGTTTGAGGAATAGGCATAAGCGCCATTCTATTAAATAGAGTAAGCAAAGGGCAAGGCCTACCATTAGTTGAACCGGTTCAAGGCACCGATCTGACTCTTAGATAAGAACGAGAGTCCAGAAAGAAGGCAGAGTGAACTAAGACGAGATAAGTCGGAACTAGTGCAAGTGAGGGAATCCGCTCTGCTAGGTCGAAGCAAAGAAGGAAGGTCAAGGGAAAAGGAAAGAGATAAGAAGTAGTTCCAATCCCAGAGGCAGAGGTAAATTCCTTACTTAGGCTTCGTCTGCTCTCAAGCCAGCTCCTAACTCTCGGTCTTCTGGTCTTTAGTGACCCGAGTGAGAAGCTGTTCTTGCTAGAGCCTTTAGCTCGGCAGTAGAATTAGCTTAGCAGTTAGCAATGGGAAGAGTCTATTCTATAGAGAAGCCTTAGGCCAATTCGACTGAATGTGGTATGGCAGCAGTAGCAAGGGGGTCACATTCATTAGTAAGGCAAGCTGTAAGAATAGCACTCGGAAATCTCTCTAAAACCAAAGCCCCGGACTGAGTGACTGTAGCTGTTAGTAAGAAGCTCCGGTTCACAAAAGGTAAGAAGCAAGGGATTACTTGTTGTACCGGAGTGGTTCATCGTCAAGAATATCTAGAAACATTTTTCAGTTGAATGAATTTCTCGATATCTCATAAGAAAGAGCAGGGGATCGATAAAGAGAAGACAGGGCATTCAGTTCAGCCCTACTCCCATCTGAGAGTTCCAGCATTCAGCCTGTTCTATTCCAGAGCTATCACCGGCGACTTCATCTCTGCAACAAGGAACAAACTGAAATTCCTCTCTTACCTTTCTACTCAAGGCATCAATTCCCTCTGACGGCGAATAAATCCTCCATTGAATCCCTCGATTCGAAGGCAGCCCTTGGGCTAGGTTGCTCTTATTCCCACAGCCTGTCGATGAATGGAGCTCCGCTCTTCCCCTATTGCACTTCATATCTCTTTCTCCTATGCCTATCTTCGTGGGCGAGCAAGATGACCCGATCACTTATACCTTCGATCAAAGGAATTGAATGAAAGGGGGGAGTCTCGATCTGGCAGAAGCATCAGTAGCAGTAGCCATAGGGAGCGAAATCTCGACGTTCGTAAGCGTGATTCTGACCTCCAGTGGATGGTCGCCCCGTAACACCCCTTCCGATTCGAGAACAAATAGCGTTCAGAGGCAGGCCTCCATCCGTGTAGAGTTCAACCCGGAGAAATGGCTCTGGCTCCGCCTCTCCCGAAAGGACCATCGATCAATGTTGGGTCAATTAGCGCACGCGGGATCAACTAGTTGCGCCTTGAACAGTTGGATATGAGATGTGTTACGGATATCAACCCGGGCGTGAGCTATTGAACAGGTACTGCATCGCGATCTGCAACAGCTATTGGAATTACGGATGCTGGTGGTGCTGGTAGCCATGATGCTAGGTAGCCGTGATCCACCAACTCTTGCTCTTACTTATGTCGGTCCCCCTATAGTTGCAGCTTTCAATCAGAAAGTAGACCCTCGAAAAGGATGGTGGCTACTATCGCAATGGCGGTCTGAAGGATGACGAAATGGGTAATTGTGACCCCGCATCTTAGATTCTCCCAGAAATGATTGAGATAATGACTACTTTATCCATGCTTTTCCGTAGGTCGAGAAAGCGCCGTGTCTATAGGTAAAGAAAGCTACTCGAGGTAGTGGTGTTCCCCGGTAGGTAGAAGTTTTTCCAGTAGTACCAGTACCCAGCAGACATCTTCTTGCATCTGAACCGGAAGCGGTTACGGTGACTTGCCTCTTTCCTTTTGTGCCTGCTTTCTTTCCTATTGCTTGTGTTGTGCCAGTTGAAGGGGACGGTTGCTTGCTACTCCAATTCCAGTAAGATTAGATAAATAGAAATAGTAAGTAGAGGAGAATGATAGAGGGACAGAGGTAACAGGACGGAGGGTTGGGGAGTCGAGAAGGTAAGGTGACGGGTCTTACAGAACCTTCGCTTGCTTTACTACTGGCAGGCTTTCTCTCTATCGCTTCTGATTTTTTATACTCTATAGGTGGGTCTAGTCTAGGTCCTTCTATGTTCTTTCTTTACCTTTGTCCTGGGTCTTTCCGTGGTAGAAAGGTTTTAAACCACCCGAACGGAGTCGAACCTTCACTGCCTTTCCTCGGCTCACTTCCCTTAGAGTAGGGAATCCAGTGAAAGAAGAGTCAAAGGACTAAGATCAGTCTATTGCTACTTTCGGTGATAAAGAAAGAGTTATTGGCTTTCTTCCCCTTCGAACTTCACTATCTGGATATCGAGAATGAACTCGAATGTTAGAATAGGCTGAAAGAAGACAATGCAATTCCCCCTTCATCACTCTCTATCCCCTTTCCCATACATTAATGTGTTCATTTTTAGGTCGGTCCTTCCTTGCCTCTTCCGGTAAGAAAAGATCATCGAAATACAATACAATAAGATAAGAGAAGTAGCCGCCTCTACTGGACTATTGGACTATCTACATCAAGCCCTATTACAGTAGAATAAAAGGGAAAAGAAGAGACTTCATCACACAACACACCCAGGAGGGCACTCGCTACAGGAATGAGAAGGCGAGATCAGCACTACTCAACTAAGTAAATCCGAAGAGTTAGTAAGTGCATAACTCTTTCTTCTCTCGTAAGTTAATTGAGGAAATCCTTTTCATAGAAGGGATCCTAGTTAAGACAGTCAGTTCAGTAGTTGCCTCCACTGGGAAGGAAGGGAAGCACCGTTTTTGAAGCAAGAATGGAATCTAGCGATTGCCAAAGGAGTTCATTCCCCAGTTAGGGTAGGAGAACTGAGCTAGCTTTAGATCGGATTACGGCTGATTCCGAGTAGGTTGGCTCTGGGGAACCTATTCATGTAGAGGCGGGATGAAGAGTCGGGTCAGCTGCTATTGAATCCAAATAGGTTGTTTTCAAGCCAAGAATAAAGACTTCGCCTTCAAGCGCGGATCTAACGGCAAGGGAATCAGCTGTTTAGGAAGAGTTAATAGCACTTTCCCGGGATAGAACTCTCAGGATGAATGCAGGGGCGGTGGGCTAGTCTGATTCAGAGGCTGAATGCGTCCTTCACTCTCTCGGGATGTCTGCCCCTGTAACCTAAGCCCTAATCCACTCCTTTTTCTAAGCGCTTTATAAGCCCTTGGATTAGGGATTAGTTTCCTTCCTTCTCCGGGGATTATGTTACATCTCGTAAGCCGGCTAGATTCAATACAGCGGATGAGGAAAATCCAGCAAGCTTAGACAAGATAGAAAGTAAGGAAGACAGAAGGTGGGTAGCGAGGAACAAATCCAATAGCCTGGTCACGATTCAACTACATCCGCTATAGCAAACAAAATAAATGGTTATTGAGGTTCGCGGAACACAAACTTAACCTTCAAGTTCAGATAGTGAGAGAGTTTTTTCAAGAAGCCACACTTAGATTAATTAGATTTCGCTATCAAGAGAAGGCTTTCCCACCTCAACATCTAGTTTCCTCTGCTTGCTTGAATAAATTGCATTGCCGCCGCATATAGCATGGGGAATCTGGTTAGCATCCACATTTAGGAAGAAAAGAAAGCGGAGATGCTATGTTGATTGGATAGAGACAGATATATATATATATAGTATATAGTGTGTAGTGAGGGATCTTTATAGGTAGCCAGTCTTTACTGAACTCGGCCCAAGCAATCCCCAAAAAGTCCCATGCCTT